TGATAAAAAGAAGGATATCTCTGCCTACACTAGAAAAATTCTCATCTAATGAACTCTACAATCATTGGGTTTATACCAACAAAGAAAAAAGTAATAATTTAAACAACGAATTTGTAAATCGAATTCAAGCCCTAGACAAAGAATCTCTTTTTTTGAATATACTCGAAACAAGGACTAGGTTGTGTAATGACAATACTACAAACGAATACTTACCCAAAATATATGATCCTTTCTTGAACGGACCATATCGGAGAACAATAACAAAAAGCGTTTCACCTTCAATCATAAAAATAAAAAAAACTTCGATAGACAATTTCATAGAGAAAGTTGGGATAAATCGGATTCATGGTATTGTTCTTCCTGATACTGATCACCAAAAAATTGAACAGAAAATAGATCGATTTGAAAAAAAACCATTATCAACCGAAATTGTTGATTTCTTAACTTTCATCAATGAACTTGGTAAAGAATCAGGATCTATTTTAAATTCTAGGGGTCTTTCTGTATTTTCAGATGAAGAAGAAGGAAGAATAGATTCAGAAAAAGGAACAAAATATTTGAAATATTTTAAAAATAGAATTCTAACTGATACTCATGTTCAAAAAATTAGTAAAAAATCGATTAGAATAAAAGAAATCAGTAAAAAAGTACCTCGCTGGTTATACAAATTAACCAGCGAGTTGGAACAAGAAGCAGGAGAAGATCAAGAAAACGGACCATTAGATCATGAAATTCGTTCAAGAAAAGCCAAACGTGTAGTAATTTTTACTGGTAACAAGGAGCATACTGAGGATACTAATCCTACTGATAAAACATACGAAGTAGCTTTGATACGCTATTCACAACAATCAGATTTTAGGCGAGGCATAATAAAAGGTTCTATACGTGCTCAAAGGCGTAAAATAGTTATTTGGGAACTGTTTCAAGCAAATGTGCATTCCCCTCTTTTTTTGGACAGAATAAAAAACTCCCTTCTTTTTTCTTTTGATATCTCTGGGCCAATTAAACAAATTTTTAGAAATTGGGTAGGGAGGGGGTCAGCATTCAAAATTGTAGAGTATACAGAAGAGCAAACAAAAAGAGAAGAAAAAAAAGAGAAGGACAAAAAAGAAGAGAACAAAAGAAAGGAGAACGCGCGAATAGAGATAGCAGAGGCCTGGGATACCATTCCATTTGCGCAAGTAATAAGGGGTTCCATGTTAATAACTCAATCTATTTTTAGAAAATATATTATATTACCTTCATTGATAATAGCGAAAAATATTGGACGTATGTTACTATTGCAACTTCCTGAATGGTATGAGGATTTAGAGGAATGGAATAGGGAGATGCATGTTAAATGTACCTATAATGGTGTTCAATTGTCCGAAACAGAATTTCCACAAAATTGGTTGACAGATGGTATTCAGATAAAAATCTTATTTCCTTTCTGTCTGAAACCTTGGCACAGATCTAAACTCCGATTCTCTCATAAAGATCTAATAATGAAAAAGAAAAAAGAAAAAGATGATTTTTGTTTTTTAACAGTTTTGGGAATGGAAACCGAATTTCCTTTTGGTTCTCCCCGAAAACGACCCTCTTTTTTTGAACCCATTTTTAAGGAACTCGAAAAAAAAATTGGAAAATTAAAAAAGAAATATTTTCTACTTCTAAAAATTTTTAAAGGAAAAATAAAATTACTTCGAAAAGTTTCAAAAGAAACAAAAAAATGGGTTATCAAAAGTGTCGTTTTTTTTAAAAAAATAAGAAAAGAACTCTTAAAAGTAAATCCAATTCTCTTATTTCGATCAAGAGAAGTAGAAGTATATGACTCGAGTGAAACTAAAAAACAAAGAGATCCCATAATCAGCAATCAGATGATTCATGAATCATTTAGTCAAATTGCATCTCCAGGTTGGACAAATTCTTCATTGACAGAAAAAAAAATGAAGGATCTGACTGATAGAACAAATACAATTAGAAATCAAATAGAAAGAATTACAAAAGAGAAAAAAAAAGTAACTCCAGAAATAAATATTAGTCTTAACAAAACAAGTTATAATGCTAAAAGATTAGAAAAATGGCAAATATTAAAAAGAAGAAATGCTCGATTAATCTCTAAATTACCTTTTGTTTTTCAATTTTTCATTGAAAGAATCTACACAAATAGATTTTTATCTATCATTAATATTCCCAGAATGAAGAGAAAATTATTTCTTGAATCAACAAAAAAAATTATGAATAAATCCATTTACAATAATGAAACAAGTCAAGAAATAATTAATAAAAAAAATCAAAATCCAATTGAGTTTATTTCGACTATAAAAAAGTCACTTTATAATATTAGTAATAGTAAGACAAATTCACATATTTTTTATGACTTATCGTACTTATCACAAGCATATGTATTTTACAAATTATCACAAACCCAAGTTATTAACTTGTATAAATTAAAATCATTTCTTCAATATCAAGGAATCCCTTTTTTTCTTAAGCCTGAAATAAAGAATTCTTTTGAAACACAAGGAATAATTCATTCTAAATTAAGGGATAACAGACTTCCGAGTTCTGAAATAAATCAATGGAAAAACTGGTTAAGAGGGCATTATCAATACGATTTATCTCAGATCAGATGGTCTAGATTAATACCACAACAATGGCGGAATAGAGTTTATCAACGTCGCATGGTTAAAAGGAAAAATTTCAGCAAATGGAATTTATATGAAAAAGACCAATTAATTGATTACAAAAAAGAAAATATTTTGGAAGTCTATTCATTATTGAATCAAAAAGATAATTTTCAAAAATACTATAAATATGATCTTTTATCATATAAATCTATTAATTCTGAAAATAAAAAGGACTCATTTATTTCTAGATCGCCGTTTGAAGGAAATAAGAATCAAGAGATTTCTTATAATTACAACACATATAAAGACACTTTTTTTGATATGCTGAGGAGTATCCCTATCAATAATTATCTAGGAAAGGGCGATATTCTATATATGGAAAAAACCCCCGATAGGAAATATTTGGATTGGAAAATTATCAATTTTGATCTTAGACAAAAAGTCGATATTGAGGCCTGGATCACGATCGATGCCAATAGTAATCAAAATACTCAGATTGTTACTAATAATTATCAAATAATTGATAAAAAAAAGATTTTTTATCTTATGATTCCAGAAATGAATTTACCAAACTCCCCAAAAGTCTTTTTTGATTGGATGGGGATGAATGAAAAAATACTAAAGCGTCCCATATTGAATCTGGAACTTTGGTTCTTCCCAGAATTTTTGTTACTTTATAATACATATAAAACGAAATCTTGGTTTATACCAAGCAAATTACTTCTTTTAAATTTGAATAGAAATGAAAATAGTAATGAAAATAAAAATCAAAAGATTAATGAAAAGCAAAAGGGAAGTTTTTTGATACCATCGAATAAAAAAATAAAGAATCGAAATCAAGAAGAAAAAAAAACCACAAGCCAAGGGGATCTTGGATCCGTTCTTTCAAACCAACAAAAAGATATTGAAGAAGATTATGCGAGATCGGACATGAAAAAAGGTAAAAAGAAAAAACAATACAAAAGTAACACGGAAGCAGAACTAGATTTGTTCCTGAAACGTTATTTGCTTTTTCAATTGAGATGGGACGATACTTTGAATCAAAGAATGATCAATAATATTAAGGTATATTGTTTCCTGCTTAGACTAATAGATCCAAGAAAAATTTCTATATCCTCGATTCAAAGGGGAGAAATGAGTTTGGATATAATGCTGATTCAGAAGAATTTAACTCTTCCAGAATTGATGAAAAGGGGAATATTGATTATCGAACCCATTCGTCTGTCTGTAAAAAACGACGGACAGTTTATTATGTATCAAACCATCGGTATTTTGTTGGTTCATAAGAGTAAGCACCAAACTAATCAAAGATACCGAGAGCAAAGATATGTTGCTAAGAATAATTTGGATGAATCTATTCCACCACACGAAAGAATAACAAGAAATAGAGACAAAAATCATTTGGATTTGCTTGTTCCTGAAAATATTTTCTCATTTAGGCGTCGTAAAAAATTAAGAATTCTAATTTGTTTCAATTCAAAGAATAGGAATGATGTAAATAGAAATCCTGTATTTTGCAACGAAAAGAATAGCAGCCAAGTTCTAGGTGACAGTAATCACCTTGATAGAGAGACAAATCAATTAATGAAATTGAAGTTCTTTCTTTGGCCTAATTATCGATTAGAAGATTTAGCTTGTATGAATCGCTATTGGTTTGATACCAATAATGGCAGTCGTTTCAGTATGTTAAGGATACATTTGTATCCACGATTGAAAATTCGTTGATAGTACATTTTTCCTATATATCCTATACTATATAGGATATATGAAAGCAAATAAATACACACATCACACGTCCTGTCTTACATTTCATTCTAAATAATACTAAATGAATAATGTATCAATTCGATCTAGAAATGAATCAACAGAACCCTCTTCATTTTAGGTCTAAATTCTTCGCTTTTGTGAATACGAAAATGTGCCAATCCTTTTCTCTCCCTATCTAAATCTAATTTTCAATTGGATTGATTCATTTGAATTGATAAAATTAGGAGTTCATAAAGAAATTTGAATTATATTATTGTATATACCACATTAAAATGAATGACATTATTATTACTGATCGGTAAAATCCATATCTGTAAAAAGGGAGAGGAGGCTGTTTTTTATGGTAAGAAATTCATTCATTTCGGTTATTTCTCAAAAAGAAAATGAAGAAAACAGAGGGTCTGTTGAATTTCAAGTATTCAGTTTCACCACTAAGATAAGGAGACTTACTTCACATTTGGAATTGCACAAAAAAGACTATTCATCTCAGAGAGGTTTGCGAAAAATTTTGGGAAAACGTCAACGATTACTGGCTTATTTGTCAAAAAAAAATAGAGTACGTTATAAAGAATTAATTGATCGGTTGGATATTCGAGAGACAAAAACTCGTTAATTTAAAGAGTGATATCATTTGAACTTATGCGTTTCAATTTTGATGAACTTCTTTTTACTTTCAGCAATTCATGGAAGAATGACTCGGTAAAAAACTTATGATTGCACCAACTACAAGAAAAGACCTCATGATAGTCAATATGGGTCCTCACCACCCATCAATGCATGGTGTTCTTCGACTTATCGTTACTCTCGATGGTGAAGATGTTATTGACTGTGAACCAATATTGGGTTATTTACACAGAGGAATGGAGAAAATTGCGGAAAACCGAACAATTATACAATATTTGCCTTATGTAACACGTTGGGATTATTTAGCTACTATGTTCACAGAAGCAATAACCGTAAATGGACCCGAACAACTAGGCAATATTCAAGTACCTAAAAGGGCTAGCTATATCAGAGCCATTATGTTGGAGTTGAGTCGTATAGCTTCTCATTTGTTATGGCTTGGTCCTTTTATGGCAGATATTGGGGCACAGACCCCTTTCTTCTATATTTTTCGAGAACGAGAATTGATATATGACCTATTCGAAGCTGCCACCGGTATGCGAATGATGCATAATTATTTTCGTATCGGAGGAATAGCTGCTGATCTACCTCATGGATGGATAGATAAATGTTTGGATTTTTGCGATTATTTTTTAACAGGGGTTGCTGAATATCAAAAGCTTATTACACGGAATCCTATTTTTTTAGAACGAGTTGAGGGCGTAGGCATTATTGGAGGAGAAGAAGCACTAAATTGGGGTTTATCAGGACCAATGCTACGAGCTTCCGGAATACAATGGGACCTTCGTAAAGTTGATCATTATGAGTGTTACGACGAATTTGATTGGGAGGTTCAATGGCAAAAAGAAGGGGATTCATTAGCTCGTTATTTAGTACGAATCAGTGAAATGACAGAATCCATAAAAATTATCCAACAGTCTCTGGAAGGAATTCCAGGGGGGCCCTTTGATAATTTAGAAATCCGACGCTTTGATAGAGTAAAAGATACTGAATGGAATGATTTTGAATATCGATTTATTAGTAAAAAACCTTCTCCAACTTTTGAATTGTCCAAACAAGAACTTTATGTAAGAGTCGAAGCACCAAAAGGAGAATTGGGAATTTTTCTGATAGGAGATCAGAGTGTTTTTCCTTGGAGATGGAAAATTCGCCCACCGGGTTTTATCAACTTGCAAATTCTGCCTCAGTTAGTTAAAAGAATGAAATTGGCTGATATTATGACGATACTAGGTAGTATAGATATCATTATGGGAGAAGTTGATCGTTGAAATGATAATTGATAATACAACAGAACTACAAGCCATCCATTCGTTTTCCAGATTGGAATTCTTAAAAGAAGTCTATGGGATCATATGGGTGCTTGTCCCTATTTTGACTCTTGTATTAGGAATCACACTAGGTGTACTAGTAATTGTTTGGTTAGAAAGAGAAATATCTGCAGGGATACAACAACGTATTGGACCTGAATACGCCGGCCCCTTGGGAATTCTTCAAGCTCTAGCAGATGGGGTAAAACTACTTTTCAAAGAGAATCTTTTTCCATCTAGAGGGGATACTCGTTTATTCAGTATCGGACCGTCCATAGCAGTCATATCCATTTTACTAAGTTATTCAGTAATTCCTTTTGGTTATCGCCTTATTCTAGCCGATCTTAGTATTGGTGTTTTTTTATGGATCGCTGTTTCAAGTCTTGCTCCCGTTGGACTTCTTATGTCGGGATATGGATCAAATAATAAATATTCCTTTTTAGGTGGTTTAAGAGCTGCTGCTCAATCAATTAGTTATGAAATACCATTAACTCTATGTGTATTATCAATATCTCTACGTGTGATTCGGTGAGACATAAAATTTCCCCTATTTCTTTTCTTTCTAGTAAGAAAGTGAAATGAGTTGAATATATATATTTTATTTTTTTATTCAGAATTCGGGTTGATGAACTAAACCAGATAGTTATATGAGTGAAAAAAAACGGCTTTTGAATTTGAATTTGCAGTTAAAGGGATTGAATCTCATTTCCTATGTACAAGAATGAAATGAAAGTAAATATAAGTAAAGCAGTCGATACTGTTTACCCCAAGATTGGTTGATTAGGCATCATGGCTTGAAACGGGTTCAAAAGATCAACTGTATGGAGTTTTTACTATCTATTAACATAGATGTATTACCATAATGGAAGGTTAACAAAAATGAGTGGATGGTTAGGAAGACCAAGATACGCAAAGGATTAGTAATGGAGATTCTGTAAATTATCCAACAGGATGTACCTAAAAGGAATTCAAATTGGGGCTTTAAGTTGGTAGAAACGATTAAGAAGTACTCCCCATGATTTCGATCCAGAGTATGTTCCTATCCACTGATTAAGTAAATAACTATCAAGAACGAAGTAATCTTTTACTTTGGTAATGTCCCCCTTTTCTGAGAAAGAAGAATAGGAACGAAATAAACTCGAAAGAATAGAATTGCAAAAAAGAGATCTTTTTTTATTATTTCTTTCCTATAT